AGATAAAATGGCTGATTATAGGTTGTAAATTGTAAATTTATATATAGATTTAATATCTTTTTATCAATTAAATTTTATATTCAAATTTATGATTTTAAATTGCAAATTTAAAGGTATTATTTATATAATTAAGATTTAAAATATTTATTTTTAATTTTGAAGATTAATAGTTTATTTTTTTTAACTTAAAATCTTTATTAATTAAAAATAATGTATCTAAAGAATAATCTAAAAAAATTAATAAATATTAAAATATTAAAATTATTATTTTTTTTATTTTGAATAAATCATTTATTAAATAGATTAAAATTGAATAAAATAAAATAAGTTAATTTTAAATAGAAATATAGATTTAAAATTGTTAATGAAATTAATAAATTTAAAATAATGATTATATTATTATAAATTAGTATTTTGATTAATATTCATTTTATTAAAAATCCTAATATAGGAGGTAAACCTATAATTGAGAAAATTAATATTAATAAGTTTAGTTTAAATATTAAATTGAAATTAAAGAATTTTAGTTGATTAATATAATTAATTTTATATTTTCATAGTATATATATAATTAAGAAGTTTAATATTGAATAAATTAAAAAATAATTTAATCATAAAATTTCATTTATAATAATTGCAATTAGTATTCATGAAGAATTGTTAATTGAGGATATTGCTAAAATTTTTCGAATTGAATTTTGATTTATTCCAAATAAATTATTTAAAGAAATTATAGTAATAATAAAAATTATAGTTTTATTTAAATTTAAATATGAAATTATAATTATAGGTGCAATTTTTTGTCAAGTTATTAATAAAAAACAAGATATTCAATTTAATCCTTCAATTATTGAAGGTAATCAAAGATGAAATGGTATTAATCTTAATTTTATTAATAATGGAATAATTATAATTATATTAATTTGAATTATAAAAAATAAAGATTTATTAATTAAGAATATTAAAAGAATAATTGAAGCAAAAGCTTGAATTAAAAAATATTTTATAGTAGATTCAATAGAATAAATTGATATCTTAAAATTTAGAATTGGAATAATAGAAAATAAATTTAATTCTAATCCTATTCATATTGATAGTCAATTAGATGAAGAAATTGTTATAATTGATCTAAATATTATTAAAGTAATAAAGGTAATTTTAGTTAAATTTAAATTTATTAGAAAAAATTTGTTTATATATGAATTTAAATTTCATGAACTTATATAGTTTATTTTTCTATAATTTAAGATTTTTATATTTAATTGTTTAATGCATTTAAGTTTTTGAATCTTAAGGATTAGTTTAATTCTAAAAATATAATTAATTATTATTATATAAATATTAAAATTTATATACTTAGAAAAAAGATTTTTAATTCTATATTTGAAGTATGAATCCAAAAGCTTAAATTTAGCTTATTTTTCTTAATAATAAGATAATTTAAAATTAATTATTTAATAAAAGTAATATATTTACATTATTTACTCTATCAAAGTAATCCTTTAATCAGGCATTTTATTAATTTTGTAATAATTTAATGTTTATTGGTTTATTTTGATTTTTAATTATTAAGAATTGAAAATTTTATATAAATAATGAAATTTATGCTTAATTTTTTTTTTTTTTAAAAATATTTTTTTTTGTCAAAAAAAAATCCTAAAAACTCAGAATTTAATAAACCATTAAATAAAAAGTTATCAAAAGAGGTGGGCTATGCCCACCTCTCAAAAAAAAAGAATATAAAGAAAGAGAAAGAAATAAAAGAAAGAAAGAATAAAGAATATAAAGAAAGAGAAAGAGATAAAAGAAAGAAAGAATAAGGTATATAAGAGATTTATAAATATATAATAGAATATACATCTATATCTATATATATATATAGATATATATATATAATACCTTATAAATCGGTATTATCTATATATTTATATATCTATATAATATATATATATATAAATATATATATATATAATACCTTATGTATTAGTATTATCTATACATTTTATATACATATATATATAGATATATATATGTAAACTTTCTATAATGTTATTCCTTCTTTAATAGATATATATATATAGGAATAAAAAACATTAATTAAATTTTTATCAATAAAATTAAGATATTTAAATGAATTATATTAATTAAAAATATCATTAAAAATTAATATAATTAATAAAATTTTAATTAATAGGTTTAATTAATAAGTATAATTAATTAGAGAACCGTATATTTTTTGAATTTTAAATAATAATTTATTTTATTATTATATTTTATTTAATTAAAAAAATATATGAAAATTCTTATTTGTTAATTTATTCTTAATGAAATTTAATAATTCTCAGTATTTAATATTAAAAATTAATGAAATTTAGATTTAATTATTAATTTAAGCATAAACTAAATATGTGCCAGCAGTTGCGGTTAAACATAATATGTAAATAAAATGGTTTGGTTATTAGTATGAAAAATGTAAATAATTTATTTTTTTTTATAAAGTAAAATTTAATTGATAATTAAAATTATTATTATTTTATCCTATTAAATTTTAGTTGAAACTAGGATTAGATACCCTATTATAAAAATTTAAAATTTATTACTAAAAAATTAATAGTTAAGTTCTTTAAATTTAAAAAATTTGGCGGTATTTTAGTCTTATTAGAGGAACCTGTTTCTTAATTGATAATCCACGATATATTTTACTTATTTTTATAATTTATATATCGCTGTCATGAATATATTTTAAAAATTTATTTTCTTTTATTAATTTAATAATTTATGTTAAGTCAAGATGTAGTTTATAAATAAGAAGATAATGGGTTACAATAAATTAAATTTTTGGATTTTTAATTGAAAGTTTAAAATAAAAATGAATTTAATAGTAAATTTATTAATTTTATTAATATGAATATAGATCTGAAATATGTACATATTGCCCGTCATTCTTATTAAAAATAAGACAAGTCGTAACAAAGTAAATGTACTGGAAAGTGTATTTAGAAAGATTTTTAAATAAATATCTAAATTTAAGTATTTCATTTACAATGATAAGATGTTGATTAATTAACTTTATTTAATTAATATTATTAATATAGTTTTTTTTATTTAGATTTTTTATAAAAATAATTTAATTTTTATTTGTTTTAGTATTTAGTAAAAATAAATTTTTAGATTTATAGTTTATTAGTATTGTGAAAGAATTATTTAAATTTAATAAAGAATTATTTTAGTACCTTTTGTATCAGGGTTAATTAAAATTTTCAAAATAATTTTGAATTCTCAAAATTTATAGAGTTAATTTTATTATTAATTTATTGTTTTATAAATATTTAAGAAATAATTTTAGTTTTGAAATTTAATTCGTTATATTATATTTAGTTATTTAAGATTTAAATTTAATTTAAAATTTTAAAAGTTTATTTATAATTTTATTTATAAAATATTTTAGATTTAAATTATTTTAGGGATAAGCTTGAAATTTTTATATAATAGTAAAATTTATTAAATAATTTTTAGGAATAGAAATTTTTATTTAAGTTTGTAAAAATTTATTATTTATGTTTATTTAATTTATTATAAATTATTTATTTTTAGTATTAAATTTTAAAAATTAATAATTTATTTTTAGTAATAATGATTAAATTAGTATAATGGATTATTTATAAATTATGAATTCGGCAAAAATTATTTTCATCTGTTTATCAAAAACATAGTATTAAGATTTATTTAATATAGAATCTGCTCAATGAGTAAATTAAATAGCTGCAGTATTTTGACTGTGCAAAGGTAGCATAATAATTAGTCTTTTAATTGAAGACTAGAATGAAAGATTTGATGAGAAATAAACTTTATTATTTATATAATTAAAATTTTATTTTTAAGTAAAAAAGCTTAAATATTTTAAAGGGACGATAAGACCCTATAAAACTTTATAATTTTATATATTATAATTTTTGGTTTATATAAATTTTAATATTTAGAATTATTTTATTGGGGTGATAAAAAAAATTATTAAACTTTTTTTAAAATTTAACATAAATTAATGATATATTTGAATTAAAATTTTTATTTAAATGAAAAAGTTACTTTAGGGATAACAGCGTAATTAGTTTTTTAAGTTCAAATTTAAAAATTAGTTTGCGACCTCGATGTTGAATTAAGATTAATCTTAGGTGCAAAATTTTAAGTTTTAGGTCTGTTCGACCTTTAAATTCTTACATGATTTGAGTTCAAACCGGTGTAAGCCAGGTTGGTTTCTATCTTTTAAATATTATATTTATTTTAGTACGAAAGGATTAGATAAATAAATTAAATTTTTTTTATAATGAATTAAATTAATTAACTATTTTGGCAGATAAAATGTGTTAAATTTAGAATTTAATTATATAATTTTAATTATAAATAGTAATTTATTATATATTAATTATATTAATTAATTTTTTAATTTTATTTATTAGAGTTTTTATTAGAGTTGCTTTTTTTACTTTATTTGAACGTAGGGTATTAGGATATATTCAATTACGTAAAGGTCCTAATAAATTTATATTAAAAGGAGTTATTCAACCTATAGGAGATGGATTAAAATTATTTTTTAAAGAATTAAATTATCCTAGTAATTTAAATTTTTTTATATTTTTGTTTTCACCTATATTAGGTTTGTTTATTTCTATTATTTTTTGATTTATTTATCCTTTTTATGGTAATAATTTTATTATGCATTTTGGTTTAATTTATATATTTTGTTGTTCTAGTTTAATAGTATATATTTTTTTAATAATTAGATGATCATCTAATTCTAATTATTCTGTTTTGGGAATAATTCGATTTATTTCTCAAATAATTTCTTATGAAGTAAGAATAATATTGATTATTTTAAATTTATTATTTATAATTAATAGTTTTAATTTAAGTGATTTTTATATTTATCAAATAAATATTAAATTTTTTTTTTTTCTTTTTTTTTTATTTATTATATTATTAATTAGTTTTTTGGCAGAAATAAATCGTTCTCCATTTGATTTTTCTGAAGGTGAATCAGAATTAGTTTCTGGGTTTAATATTGAATTTAGAAGTATATCATTTATTTTTATTTTTATATCAGAATATTTAAGAATTATATTTATAGGGATATTAATATTTGAAATATTTTTTGGTTTAATAATTAATAAAATTTATTTAAATTTTATAATTTTAATTTTTATGTTTGTGGTAATTTGATTACGAGGATTTTTACCTCGTTTTCGTTATGATAAATTAATATATTTAATTTGAAAATTAATTTTACCTTTAACTTTATTTATATTTATATTTAATTATTCTTTAAAATTATTTAATTTATATCATTAATTTAAGTTAAGTTAATAGAATAATAATTCTAAATTTTATTTTCAAAATAAAAATTTTTTTTAAATTAATTAACTTAAATAATTAGGTTAAATTAATTTATCTCATAATTTGAAGATATAATAATTTAAAATAAAATAGGTAAAATATAATAAAGTAAAAATTTGTCCTATTCTAATAAATGGATATTCAACTGGTTGTGTTCCAATTCAAGTTAAAATTAAAAATGTTATGATAAAAATTCAAAATAAAATTTTATTAATTGGATAAAATTTATTTGTTAAGAATTTTTTGTTATTTATTAATGGTATAATTAATAAGATTAAAATAGATATTAGTAATGCTAATACTCCTCCTAATTTATTAGGAATTGCTCGTAGAATAGAATAAGAAAATAGGAAGTATCATTCTGGTTGAATATGATTAGGAGTGATTATAGGATTAGCTATAATAAAATTATTATGATCATTTAGTATATAAGGGAAAATTAAAGCTAAAATTAGAAATATTCATAAAAATATAATTATTCCAATTAAATCTTTAATAATAAAATATGGTGAAAATGTAATTTTATCAAAATTTCTATTTACTCCTAAAGGATTATTAGATCCGGTTAAATGTAAAAAAAATAAATGAATAAAAGTTAATAAGATAATAATAAAAGGTAAAATAAAATGAATAGAAAAAAATCGTGTTAAAGTGGCATTATTAATTGAGAATCCCCCTCAAATTCAGATAACAATAGAGTTTCCTAAATAAGGAATTGCAGATAAAAGGTTAGTAATTACTGTAGCTCCTCAAAAAGATATTTGACCTCAAGGTAGAACATATCCTACAAATGCTGTTATTATAAGAATTAATAATAAAATTACTCCTATTATTCAAGTTATTTTAAAATTAAAAGAATTTATATAAATTCCTCGTCTAATATGTATATAAATTATGATAAAAAATATTGAAGCACCATTGGCATGTAAAGATCGAATTAATCAACCAAAATTTACATTTCGATTTATATTAATAATTCTTTGGAATGCTAAATTTATATCTGTTTTATAATGAAAGGCTAAAAATAATCCTGTTAAGATTTGATTGATTAAACAAATTATTAATAGTGATCCGAAATTTCATATAAATCTGATTCTAATAGGAGTAGGTAAATTTGTTATAGGTAATAATAATTTTAAAATATTTTTTTTCATTAAATTTTTTGTCGAATTGGTCCTTTATTAAATTTTAATATTCAAATAATTATAATTAATATAATAAATAAAATTAATATAATAAAATAAATTATAAGATTATTAGGATAATTAAATATATTTATTAAATAAAAGTTATCTTCAAATAGATAATTATTATTAAATTTAAAGTTTTCTAATAATATTGAAGAATTAAGTCAGTAAGTAAATAAAAAGGTTAATAAAATGATTTTAATTAAATAGGTTTTTTTTTTATTATTATTAATTTCATTAAAAGCGATTCTAGAAATATATAAAAAAATAATTATTAATCCTCCAATATATAAAATAAAAATTATAAAAGAAATTCATGATGTTTTATTAATTAAGTTAATTATTATTGTTAATGTAATTGATTGGAAAAGAATTATTAAATTAGATTTTAATGGTGATTTAATAGTAGTTAAATTAATTGCTAAAATTAGATTTATAATTAAAATTGTTTTAATTAATATTCAGTATATATTTTAATTAAAATATTAATTTTGGAGATTAATGATAATATGATTTATATTTATACTGATTATTTTAAATAAATTTATAATTTTGATTTACAATATCAATGTTTTTTTTAAACTATTAAAATGTTAAGTTTATTTATATTAGTATTATTTTTTATAATGTTTTCTGGAATTTTATTTTATATTTTTAATTTTAATCATTTATTAATAATATTATTAGGATTAGAATATATATTATTAATTTTATCTTTGATATTTTTATTGAATTTTATAATTTTTATTAAACAATATATTTTATTATTAATTTTTTTTATTTTTTGTATTAGTGAGAGAGTTTTAGGATTAACAGTTTTGATTTTAATAGTTCGGATATATGGAAATGATTATTTAAAATCGTTAATAGTTTTACAATGTTAATAATTTTTATGTTGATTTTTTTTGGTATGATTTTTATTAGCTTTAAGGTTAAAAGATGGTGAATTACCCAGAATTTTTTTTTTTTTTTTTTTTTTTTCATATATTTCAAGATTCCAATATTTAGTTATTTTTTAAATATTAGTTATTTATTTGGTATGGATATATTTTCTTATTTAATATTTATATTAGGGATTTGAATTATTAGATTAGTTTTTTTAGCTAATGTTAGAATTAAGATTAATTATTATAAGTATTTTACTATTTTAATATTTATTTTTATTATAATTTTTTATTTTTGTTTTTTTAGAAATAATTATATTATATTTTATATTTTTTACGAAGTTAATTTAATTCCTTTAATTATTTTAATTTATGGTTGAGGTTATCAATATGAACGTTTTAAAGCTGGATTTTATTTATTTATTTATATAATTTTTTTTTCTTTACCATTTTTTTCTTGTTTATTATATTTAAATAAGTTTAGTTTTATTTTTATATATTATTTTGATTATTTAGATAATTTGAATTTTTTTTTTTTTTTTTTTTTAATAATAATTTTTTTGGTAAAAATACCTATATTTATATTTCATATTTGATTGCCTAAGGCTCATGTTGAAGCTCCTATTTCTGGTTCTATAATTTTGGCTGGTATTATATTAAAATTAGGTGGGTTTGGTATTTATCATATTTTAAGTTTAATTTTTAAAATTAATTTATATTTAAGTTTTTATTTAATTTCTTTGAGTTTATTTGGTATATTAATTTTAAGTTTAGTATGTTTTTTACAAAGAGATTTAAAGATTTTAATTGCATATTCTTCAGTAGTTCATATAGGATTAGTGATTATTGGATTTTTAACTTTTAATAGATGAGGGTATTGTGGATCATTAATTTTAATGGTTGGTCATGGTTTATGTTCTTCAGGTTTATTTTGTTTAAGAAATATTTGTTATATTCGTTTTAAAAGTCGAAGAATATTTTTAAATAAAGGATTAATTAATATTTATCCTTTTTTATCTTTTTGATGATTTTTATTATGTTCATCTAATATATCATTTCCTCCTTCTTTAAATTTATTTGGTGAATTAATATTATTAATTAATTTAATAATTTGATTAGATTTTTTATATTTTTATTATTTAATTTTAATAATTTTAATATTTTTATATAGTTTATATTTATATCTATATACTCAATATGGTAAATTTTTTTTTAATATTAATTATTTAGTTTTTATTAATTTAAGTGAATATTTATTATTATTTTTACATTGGTTTCCTTTAAATTCAATTTTTTTATTAATAGAATTATTTTTATATTTAAATAGTTTAATTAAAATATTAATTTGTGGGATTAAAGATTATTATATAATATTTAGATAATTAAATTTAATTTTTTTTTTTTTTTTTTTTTTTTTTTTTTTTTATATCTATTTTATTTTTTTTTATAGGATTATTTTTAATATATTTTAATAAGTTTTATTTTATTGAATATTTATTTTTTTTCTTAAATTCTTGTATTTTAATATATGTTATTTTAGTTGATTGAATATCTTTAATATTTATTTCTTTTGTTTTTTTGATTTCTTCCATGATTTTATTGTATAGTATGGAATATATAAATTTTGATTATAATAAAAATCGATTTCTAATATTAATAAATTTATTTATTGTTTTTATAATGTTATTAATTATTAGACCTAATTTAATTAGAATCTTATTAGGTTGAGATGGATTAGGAATAGTTTCTTTTTGTTTAGTAATTTATTATCAAAATAGGAAATCTTATAGATCTGGATTTTTAACTGTTTTTTTAAATCGAATTGGTGATTTATTTATTATTCTTTCTTTAATTTGAATATTAAATTTTGGTTCTTGAAATTTTATTTTTTTAGATTATTATAAGAATTTAGATTATTTATTTTATATTAGTTTAATAATTATGATTGCAAGATTAACTAAAAGAGCTCAAATTCCTTTTTCTTCTTGATTACCATTGGCTATAGCAGCACCTACTCCAGTTTCTTCTTTAGTTCATTCTTCTACTTTAGTTACTGCAGGGGTTTATTTAATAATTCGTTTTAATGAAATTTTTTTAGAATTTTTTTTTTGTAATTATTTAATAGTTATTTCTTGTTTAACTATATTTATATCGGGATTTAATGCTATTTTTGAGTTTGATTTAAAAAAAATTATTGCTTTTTCTACTTTAAGTCAAATAAGATTTATATTTATAATTTTATGTTTAGGTAAAATTGAGATATGTTTTTTTTATTTATTAATACATGCTTTATTTAAGTCAATGATATTTTTAAGAGCTGGAATTTTAATTTTAAATATAAATAATAATCAAGATATTCGTAAAATGGGTGGATTAATTAATTATTTGCCTTTTTGTAGATTAGTATTTATTTTTACTTTGATATCTTTATGTGGATTTCCTTTTTTTTGTAGTTTTTATTCTAAGGATTTAATTTTTGAGTTTTTTTTAATGTTTAATTTGAATTTAATTTTTTTTTTTTTTTTTTTTATATCTTTTTTTTTTACTTTTTTTTATTCTATTCGTTTGATTTATTATTTATTATTAGTTAATTTTTCTATATTAAATTATTTAATAATTATTAAATTTGAGAGAAATGTTTTAATTTTAAGAATAATTTTTATTAGAATTTTAATGTTATTTTTTGGTTCTTTTTTTATGTGATTAATATTTTATAAGTTTGATTTAATTTTATTGGAGATTGAATTGAAAATTTTAAGAATTTTGATTTTATTATTTAGAATTTGATTTTTTTTTGAATTAAATAATTTTTTGTTTTCTATAAAATATATTTTTTCTTTTTTTTATTTTTTTTTTTTTGGTTTAATATGAAATTTATTATTTGTAAAAATTAATTTTTTTTTAAATAATTTTTTATTTTTTAGTTTTATAAATCAAAAATTATTAGAAATTGGTTGGTGTGAATATAATTTAAATAGAGGTATTTATTCTTTTTTTAAGAGTTTAATAATTTTTAATCAAATAATTTTTTTAAATAGTTATAAAGTATATATTTTATTATTCTTTTTATGATTTTTAATTATTTTTATGTTTAACTTTTAATTTAAATAGCTTAAGTTTAGAGTATTATATTGAAGATATAAAGGTAATATTAATTTTGTTTTTAAATAAAATATTTATAATTTTAATTAATTAATTGATTTTATATTGAAAATATAATGTTTTTTTTTAATTAATATAAATTTATTTTAGTTATTTTTTTGTTTTTTTAGTTAAAATTAAGATAAATTATTTATTGTATAAATAATTTGAGTAGTATTATTTTTATTATTTTTTAACTGTAGTAATTTTTGATTAAATAATTTTTAAAAATAGTTAAAAGGTAGCTACCTTATTAATTTTTATGATTTTTAATTATTTTTATGTTTAACTTTTAATTTAAATAGCTTAAGTTTAGAGTATTATATTGAAGATATAAAGGTAATATTAATTTTGTTTTTAAATAAAATATTTATAATTTTAATTAATTAATTGATTTTATATTGAAAATATAATGTTTTTTTTTAATTAATATAAATTTATTTTAGTTATTTTTTTGTTTTTTTAGTTAAAATTAAGATAAATTATTTATTGTATAAATAATTTGAGTAGTATTATTTTTATTATTTTTTAACTGTAGTAATTTTTGATTAAATAATTTTTAAAAATAGTTAAAAGGTAGCTACCTTATTAATTTTTATGATTTTTAATTATTTTTATGTTTAACTTTTAATTTAAATAGCTTAAGTTTAGAGTATTATATTGAAGATATAAAGGTAATATTAATTTTGTTTTTAAATAAAATATTTATAATTTTAATTAATTAATTGATTTTATATTGAAAATATAATGTTTTTTTTTAAACTAATAAATATATTTAAAGATTAAACAAATATTTGCTTTAAAAGATAGTTAGCAGCTTCTTTTTTCAAAATCTTTTTAATTGGAATTTTTTTCAATGTTATTATTAACAGTAATAAACCTCTTTTTTTTGGTTTCAATTAAAAATAAGGATATTTATTTATCTATTTATTAAGTCGAAATTAATATGTAATTTTTACTTCTTATTTAAAATTTAAGATAAATTTATAATAATTTTTAAAAGCAAATTAAATGTTATATTTTTTAACTATTATCCTTTATAGTTTTCAATTTAAAGATCCAAATTTTCATTCATAAAATAATGTAATAATTATAAATATAAAAAATATTAAAAATAGGATATTAAAATTAATTATATTTGAAATTTTAAAATTTAAGATTATTGGTATAATAATTGAAATTTCAATATCAAAAATTAAGAAAATAATTGCAATTAGATAAAAATTTAATGAGAATGGGATTCGTGATTTATTAAAAGGATCAAATCCGCATTCAAAAGGAGATGATTTATTATAATTTAATTTTATTTTTATATTAATAAATATTATAATTATGAATAAAATTATTAAAATTATTATTATATTAATTATGATTATAATATTAATTAAGATTATTTTATTTAAAATTTAAACTTTTTGATTGGAAATCAATTATACTTTTTATATTAATAAAATTTAATTATTTCATCAATAGAAAGTTATATATAAGAATAGTCAAATAATATCAATGAAATGTCAATATCAAGCAGCTAATTCAAAACTGATATGATGAATAAATGAAAAGTGATTTTTGATTATTCGTAATAAATTAATAATTAAAAATGTTGTTCCGATTATAACATGAAGACCGTGAAATCCTGTTGCTATATAAAATGATGAGCCAAAAATTGAATCTGAAAATGTAAAATTTGCTTGTTTGTATTCTATTATTTGTAGAAATAAAAAATATATACTTAAAATAATTGTTAAATTTATAAATTTAATTGATTTATTTTTATAATTATTAAGAATATAAAAATGAGTTAAAGTAATTGTAAATCTAGAAGTTAAAAGAATTACTGTATTTAATAAAGGAATTAATAAAGGATTAAAGAATATAATATTTTTAGGAGGTCAATTTAATCCAATTTCAATAGAAGGTGCTAGTGAATTATGTAAGAAATTTCAAAAAAATGAAATAAAAAGAAATATTTCAGAAATAATAAATAAGATTATTCTAAATTTAATTAAATTTATAATATAAAAATTATGATTTCCTTGAAAAGTTCTTTCTCGAATAATATCTCGTCATCAAGTTATTGAAATTAAAATTATTATAATTAGATTTATTATTGAAATAATGTTAAATTTAAAATTTATAATTATAATATTTGAAATTATTAAATTAAATGAATTTAGAGCTATCAAAATTGGTCAAGGTCTATTATTTAAAATAAAGTAAGGTTGATTTATTTTTATCATTATTCTCTAGAATAAAGTGATGTTAGAATTGAAAAGACGTAACTTTGAATAATTGCGACACATAGTTCAAATATTATTATACATATTTGAATTAAAATAATAATAAATATTAATGAATTAAAATTTAGGAGTGTTATTAATAAATGTCCTGCAATTAAATTAGCAGTTAATCGAATTGATAAAGAAAGTGGTCGAATTAGAATTCTTATTGTTTCAATAAGAGTTATAAAAGGAGCTAAATAGATAGGAGTATTTAATGGAATTAAATGTGAAATTATATTTTTAGTATTATTAATAGTTGAAATAATGATATAGAATAATCAAAAAGGTAAAGCTAATCTTAATGAAAAAATTATATGACTGGATGAGGAAAAGATGTATGGGAATAATCTTATAAAGTTATTTAATAAAATAAATATAAATAATGAAATGAATATAAATGAAGGAGATTTAAAATTTTTTGATTTGTATAATATTAATATTTCTTTGTTTAGTATATTTATAATAATATTAATAGTTATTTTAATTCGATTTGGTATTAATCATATTAAATTAGGTATTATTATAATAATTATTGGTGTTCTTATTCAATTTAATTGTAAGTTTATAATTGTTGTTGAAGGATCAAAAATATTAAATAAATTTATTATAATTTTTTATGTTTTGATTTTTATTTAAATTAAATTTTATTTTTTTATTAAAGTTAAAATATAATGTGATTAAAATTATTAAAAATGTAATTAAAAATAAAATAAAAAGAATTAATCAATTTATAGGGGCTATTTGTGGGATTAAAAAATATTTTATAATAATTTTAATTTGACAAATTAATGTTATTTTAATTTTAACTAATTTTTTTTTCATTAGAAGTAATTGCTAAATTACTATTATTTGATTTAAGAGATCATTACTTTGCTTTTCAGTCATCTAATGTAAAAATTAAAAATTTTTAATTCAATAAATAAATTTATTTAATGTAATTGATTCAATTTGAATAGGTATAAATCTATGATTAATTCCGCAAATTTCTGAGCATTGGCCAAAAAATATTCCTGGTCGATTAATAAATAAATTGATTTGATTTATTCGTCCTGGGATAGCATCTATTTTAATTCCTAGTCTAGGAATAGTTCAGGAATGAATAACATCGTCTGAAGAAATTAATAATCGAATATTTAAATTAAATGGAATAATTGTTTTATTATCTACTTCAATTAATCGAAAATTTTCTTTATTTAAATTATTAATTATATAAGATTCAAATTCAATATTTGAAAAATCTGAATATTCATATGATCAAAATCATTGATGTCCAAAAATTTTAATAGTTATAATGGGAGATTTAATTTCATCTATTAAATATAGTAAATGTAATGAAGGTAGAGCAATAAAAATTAAAATAATAGGTGGAATAATAGTTCAAATAAATTCAATTAATTGATTTTCTAAAATTTTAATATTAATAAATTTATTAAAAATAATAAAAATTATTATATAAGAAATTATAAATATAATTATTAAAATAATAAAAATTGTATGATCATGAAAAAAAATTAATTGTTCTATTAATGGGGAGTTTCTATTTTGAAATCTTAGTTTTATTCATGATATAATTTCTAAAAAAAGATTATTCTTTATAAATGAATTTTAAGTTCATCACATTATTTCTGTCATATTAGAAATTTATAATTAAGGGTAATTCATAATAAGTATGTTCTAATGGTGGTAAATTATGAATTCATTCAATTGAATTATTAAGATTTAATTTAAAAATTGTTATTTTTTTTAAAAATAAACTATTTCAAATACAGTAAATTAAAATAATAATACTTAAAGTTGAAATAATAGATCCAATAGATGAAATTATATTTCATAAAAGAAAATTATTAGGATAATCTGAATATCGTCGTGGTATACCATTTAAACCTAAAAAATGTTGTGGAAAAAATGTTAAGTTAACTCCAATAAATATTAAAATAAATTGGATTTTTAAAATAAAATTATTTATTGAAAATCCTGTGAAAATAGGAAATCAATGAATAAATCTGGCAATAATAGCAAATACAATTCCTATTGAAAGAACATAATGAAAATGAGCAACTACATAGTATGTATCATGTAGAATAATGTCAATAGATGAATTAGCTAAAATTACTCCTGTTAGTCCTCCAATAGTGAAAAGAAAAATAAAACCTATAGATCAAATAATTGAGGGTGATAAATTAATTTTTGATCCATAAATAGTTGCAAGCCAACTAAAAATTTTAATTCCAGTTGGAATGGCAATAATTATAGTAGCTGATGTAAAATAAGCTCGAGTATCAACATCTATTCCAATTGTAAATATATGATGAGCTCATACGATAAATCCTAATAAACCAATTGTTAATATTGCATAAATTATTCTGATATTTCCAAATGTTTCATTTTTATTACTTTCTTGTCTAATAATGTGAGAAATTAACCCGAATCCTGGTAAAATTAAAATATATACTTCTGGATGACCAAAAAATCAAAATAAATGTTGATATAAAATTGGATCCCCTCCTCCTGAAGGATCAAAAAAAGATGTATTTAAATTTCGATCTGTTAATAATATTGTAATAGCACCGGCTAATACTGGTAATGAAATAATTAGTAGAATTGCAGTAATTAAAATTGATCAAGGAAATAAGGGAATTTGATTAATTTTTATATTATTAGGTATTATATTTAAAATTGTGCAAATAAAGTTAATTGCTCCTAAAATAGATGAAATTCCTGCTAAATGTAATGAAAAAATTGTTAAATCTACAGAAATATTATTATGAGCAATATTATTAGATAAAGGTGGGTAAATTGTTCAACCTGTTCCTGTTCCATTATTAATTAAAAAACTTGAAATTATTATTATTAATGAAGGAGGTAGTAGTCAAAATCTAATATTATTTAATCGTGGAAATGATATATCTGGACAACCTATTATTATAGGAATTAATCAGTTTCCGAATCCTCCAATAACAATTGGTATGGTTATAAAAAAAATTATGATAAAAGCATGAATAGTTACAATTACGTTATATATTTGATTATTATTGATAATTGAGTTAATTTGACTTAATTCTAATCGAATTAATATACTTAAAGATGATCCAATTATTCCTGATCATATACCAAAAATAAAATAAAGAGTTCCAATGTCTTTATGATTAGTTGAAAAAATTCATTTTAT